TGTTGCCCTTGACTTTTGATATAATCAACATGCTCTTTTATTAATTATTAAAATTGAAATTCATTATTTTTTTTTTTATTAATATATTTTAAAATTTATTAATTTATTCTAATTTTATTTATATTTTGATATTTAATATTTATATTGATTTGATTTTTTAATAATTTAATAATAATTAGAATTTTGTTTTTTATTTTTTTAATAATTACTTTTTTTATTTTTTTAATAATTACAAAAAAAAAAGGTATATGCGTGAGACATAATCAATCTATTAATTAATCTATTTCATTCAAATACTATAAATATATCATAGTCTCGTCTTATAATACTTCGGGTGCTAATGAAACTATTTTAGTGAAATTTAACTGTCTCAATTCCCGAGCGATCGCACCAAAAATTCGAGTTCCTTTTGGATTTCCTTCTTGATCAATGACAACTGCAGCATTATCATCATATTGTATTATCATACCGTTGTTACGTTTGAGTTCTTTACAAGTACGTACAATTACAGCTCTGATCACTTCTGATCTTTCTAACGGTGTATTTGGTACTGCTTCCTTGATTACAGCAACAATAACGTCACCAATATAGGCATATCGTCGATTACTAGTTCCTATGATTCGAATACACATCAATTCGCGGGCCCCGCTGTTATCGGCTACATTCAAATGGGTTTGAGGTTGAATCATATCATTTTTTTTCTCTGTTCTTTCAGTGCAAAGGGCGAAGTAAAAAAAAGAAATATTGTGTATCAAAAAAAAAAAAAGAAACCTACAATTGCAATTGTTTTTTTTCATCCCAAAGACCTCTTTCCTTTGGTTTTAATTATTATGCCGAAATAATGAATTGAGTTCGTATAGGCATTTTGGATGCTGCTATTGCAATAGCCTTTCTGGCTATATTTTCTGTGACTCCGCCCATTTCATAAAGTATTCTACCCGGTTTAACGACAGTTACCCAATATTCGGGAGATCCTTTTCCTGACCCCATACGTGTTTCTGTAGGTCTTACTGTAACCGGCTTGTCTGGAAATATGCGTACCCATATTTTTCCACCGCGGCGGGCATTTCGTGACATTGCTCGCCGCCCTGCTTCTATTTGTCTAGATGTGATCCAAGTGGGTTCAAGTGCTTGAAGAGCATATCTACCGAAGCAAATATGATTACCTCGAGAGGATATTCCTTTCATTCTTCCTCTATGTTGTTTACGGAATCTGGTTTTTTTGGGGTTATAGTTGATGGTTTTTTCTCAATTCCATCTCTACTACAGAACCGTACATGAGATTTTCACCTCATACGGCTCCTCGCGAATGAAACGATTAAAATAGAATATACATGGATTTCATGAATAATATATCGAATCGTGGTGGGACTTTTTGAGATTTCATCTAATCTATTGGTTTATTGGAAATTTGTATATCTTGTTTTGATATATAACTAAACAAGTATTCTTTGTTACAAATATTCTTTTTCTATTATAGACAATTCTTGTTATCTAGATATAAATAGATAATTAGATATAAATAGATAATGTTGTTTTCTTATGTTATAAGGTTCTAACGAATCTTTATTTTGTTTTTCCTTTTATTATCATATTGGATTGGCCCCTATTTATAAATCCAATAAAATCCAAATTTTCGCGGGCGAATATTTACTCTTTCATTATCTATTTCAGATGTAGGGTTAGCCCATGACTCCTCAGAACATGATTCCTCAGAATAAATGGATTGGTTTTTGGTTCCTTCCGCCATCCCACCTAATGAATTATTAAGATTTGTTTTTAATAAAATCTTAGGCATTCACAGGTTCCGTCGTTCCCATCGCTTCTCCCTTAATGGTTAGGTCTCAATTGTACAATGGAGCCTCTAATTCCATTTTGTTTTTTCTTTAGTCAACCTTCTCAGTTTTTAGTGACTCGGGGCTCTTGATTTGTTTGTTCGATCAATATAGTTATCTAATTATGGATTAATTAATATTGATGCTTTATTACACTACCTTTTATGACATGACTCATAGACCTTACATATTAGAATTCTATATCATTGATATTCTTTTTCTCTCTTTCTTTCACCCTTTCATTTATCCATATATTCTTATTGCTTCACAACTCATAATCTGATTCGTTTTTCTTTTTTTTTATGCAATATTTCAGTTGGTATAATGATATCGCCAATATATTCTATTTTGACTTATATCTTGACTGGTTCTTTAGATCCAGATAATGCGAAGCGATGAGTTGGTTATTAGTTCTATAGTTATTAATTAATTAATTAATACTACTACTACGAGTTGGTTTATTTTTTTGTTGAATTCTAACCATTCTAAAAAAAATAAACCAACGCAACGAGTCGCACACTAAGCATAGCAATTATATCAATATCAAATGATTAATCGAATTTTTATTCAATCTTATAAAATTTATTTAACAGAATAAGAATAGAAGAATTTTTCATTTTTTTTGTTTTTTCGCTAGATAGAACGTTAACGATAAGGCAAAGTTT